TATTAGAAATGAGTTTTCTAGCATTTGACTACGTACCACTAAAGGGTTTAATCGCAAACTTGACAGATAACCCAGAAACTCTAAATTATCTTTTGATAATTGATTTATATTGACCTTTTGCGATTGAAACCATACAGAAAAATAACATTGCCATAAATTAACAAAATAATATTTCCATTTATTCATCAGAAGCAGAGTATCTTTTGTTGCCAGAATGCATCTTCCGTGATATCTAACATAATGTATGAAAGGATCCTTGAGCAACCCTAGGATCGCCGGAAAATTATTAACAAAAACTTTCAAAAAATGTTGTATTTTTCCATAGAATAAAATTCGCTCAAAAAGGACTTCATAAGATGTCGATCGTAAATGCGAAGACCGCTTGCGTAGAAAAAAAAAGATGGATTCGTATTCACATACATGAGAATTATATAAGAACAAGAAAAATCTTGGATTCAAAATTGATTTTTTTTTTATATTAAAATTCTTCCAATTACAATACTCGTATAAACAGAACCGAAAAAAATGCAAAGAAGAGGCATCTTTTACCCGGTAACGTAGGGTTTGAACCAAGATTTCTAGATGGATGGGGTAAGGTATTAGTACATCTAACACATAATTAAAATATGCTAATTTGTCTTCTAAAAAGGGAAATATTGAATGAATTGATTGTAAATTATAAGATTTTTTTAATTGTTTTCCTTGGAAAGAGGATCCTAATCTTAGGGAAAATGGAATTTCTACAATCACTGCAAATAAAACAGATATCATTTGATAATAGAAAAGACTGGTATGCCCCAAAAAGGGATTTTGGTTCAAATCCTTAGTGGGAATAATCAAACGATTCTGTTCATACATTCGCAAAATTAAGCGTTTCACAATTAGTGAACTATATTTTTTGTCATAATCCGGATTTTCCAAGAAAATAGAGCGATTTCTATTTAATCTATTTAAACCATGATCATAAGCAAGTACATAAATATACTCCCGAAAAAAAAGTGGATATAGAAAACTCTGTTGCCGAGCCCCATCGAACTCTAAATATCCTTGAAATTTCTCCATTTGGATTGAAATTCGATTTGAACTGAAGGTAAAGTCTTTATTTTCTTGAGTTCTGAAATGACACATAGTGCGATACAGTCAAAATAAGGTATTAGACTACGAAAGCAATAGATACCTCATAAACAGGTAGACTGCTAACCGGATTCTCTATCTTTAATAGGTTTCTGTTCGTTATATTATAAAATAACAAAACAAGATGATTAGAAATCCTTTATTTTTTTAACCTAATCGCTCTTTTGATTTTGGAAATATATATTTTTTTTATCAATATACTGCTTCTTTTACACACTCCAACCTAAGCCAAACGGACTAGGTAAAAAATAATTAGGACTCATGAAAAAATTGATAATAACACGCAAGAAAAAAATGCCTTCCCATACCCGTATTAGGCACTAATCTATTTTTAACATTTAATTAGATCGGGTAATTTTTCAAATTACGAATGGAAGCTCGTTTCTTTTTTTTTTCCTGGAATCAGGAAAACTGGTTTTTTTATCCATCCATTTATATTTATTCACTTGACCCAAATTGGAATTCCCTTTTTTTTTTTTCGACATCGAAAACAAGGTTGTACCGATCAGGAAAGCAAAAAAAAAAATTATCTGAATTCTCCCTTGATACGACATGCTATTTTTTCCATTCATTCCTTTCAGGATCAGTCGTGGTCTTACAAACTCTACCGCAGATCTGGACGAATCCTTTTCTTCATACAAATGTGTAAAAGATGCTAGTCGCACTTAAAAGCCGAGTACTCTACCGTTGAGTTAGCAACCCAAAAAAACAAAAAAAGAACGTACTGTAAATATGTAGATACAACCAGAATAAGAAAAAAAAAATCAAGTCGTGTGTGCGTCAGGGATAAATGGATCCATTTATCTATGAGAGAATTATATTTGGTCCATACACTGTTGTCAATATGATTGTGAATTTTTCATATAGTGAAAAGAATAGAAAAATCAATAAAAAAGCTTAACCCCTTGGTTTGTTAGTTCATACAATGAATGAACACTAAGCCAGTTAGGGTAATCTCAAATCTTTTTATCCTTTTTTAGACCCATTTTTTATGGCCTTTAATTTTTTATGATGAATAAATTAGTCATATATATAATATATATATTAGTTTTATTCAGAATTAATATATTATTTTATATACAGTATTATTTTCTATACAGTAAAATTTTGTATTTATAAAAAAATTAGAATTTATATAATATAGATCCAAATTTTTTTTCATAAATTTGTTTATGATTATAAAACATAGTAGTTGTTAGCAGGGTATTTTTTAGTATTCGTACCTTAGGAGGAAGACTACTAATAAATCGAAATTCTAATAAATCAAAATAAATATGATGGCAGTGAAAGAGGAGGAAAGAGAAGAGTAGATAAAATTTGATATCAAGCTATATATGAGTCTTTCACATCCTCTTTTTTATATTTCATTAATTCACTTTCGTTTTATTAAGACTTAATTCCGTAAAAATCCCTGCCTTCTTTGAAATATCATGAACTGTTCTTGTTGGTTGAGCGCCTGTTTTAAGAAAATCGAGAATAGCAGGAAGATTTAAATAAGTTTGATTAGTTATCGGATCATAAAAACCCACTTTGCTAAGATCTCTTCCTTCTCTTCGGGATCGAACATCAATTGCAACGATTCGATAAACGGCTCATTGGGATAGATGTATATGAATAATACCCCCCCTAGAAACGTATAAGAGGTTTTGGCCTCGTACGGCTCGAGAAAAAAAAATACAATTGAGTAAATTGAGTAGAAGTTAACTTTAACTCTCTGTATAAAATTCAAATAGTAAATTCAAATATTAAATAGATTAATAAAAACATTAAATCAATTAGCCAGTATTGAAACCCTAAATATTTTTTTCCATAAAAAGCATTCGTAACATTCGTACTCTCGTAACTCAAGTTAAATAACTCAAAAAATATCTCACCAGATAATCCTTAAGTACTTTTTTTATTGAGTAGTCTCTAGCCCGTTTTTTGTTTGTCTCATTTTTTCGAATCAATTTTGATTCTTCATTCTGATCTAGTTGTTCAAACAATTGAAAACTGGATTTCCTTGTTTCAGGATTCTTTATCGTTACTTTGAATCTTTAGGTTTAGACATGACTTCGGTGATCTTGAATCGTTTTAGTAAAAAAGGGCAGCAACAAACCCCTTATTTTGTTTATGATTTATTTTCTTTCTATACAAAGAATCATCAAAACGCTTGATTCACGCATGATAGACTTTTGATTCAAAGAATTTTACAATTTTCCGAAAATTTCCTTTTCCATTGTAAAATTGCTTGAAAGGACTTTTTTTTCAATATAAAAAGACTTACGAAGTTGTTCCAACTTATTGATTCGCACTAACCCTAGATCCTTACTCCTGCGAAAGGAATAAAAACTTTCTATTCTCCTCGAGCTCCATCCTGTACTCTTTTTTATATTCCAAAAAAGTGTAGGACTCTGGTAAAATAGAACACAAAATGTCGAGCCAAGAGCACCTATATTCCTATATAAAAAGTGGCGGATGAAAAAATCCACAGCAGATCATGTCCTTCAATTCAAGTCGCACGTTGCTTTCTACCACATCGTTTTAAACGAAGTTTTACCATAACATTCCTCTAGTTTGTGTAATTGATTCAATTATGGAATCATGAATAGTCATAGTTCAGTCAGTATATCGTAATCTATACTTTTTCTTTCTCTATGAATGGAATAGTGAATTTACGCGTAAAGGTTCAGTCAGAATTCAAATGAATTCCATATTAGTTTGAATAGAAATCTATATTTATATATATAAATATAGATTTCTATTCAAACTCTTAGAATCTATGGTTCGGCCTTACTTACCCGCATCACACACAAATTAAAAAAGCAAATAGATTTTTTTGAATTCCGTTGAAATGATGAAAAATCAATTTATTCTGCTTTTCATTTCAATATTTTATTCTTCAAAAATATTGGATTTTTAAACAGAACGAGAAAGATGGTGTACAAAGGCAATAGAAGATTGATTCCGTAATGACTGTACTCTGGGACGGAAGGATTCGAACCTCCGAATAGCGGGACCAAAACCCGTTGCCTTACCGCTTGGCTACGCCCCATTTCTATTTTTATTGAAGACTACTAAAAGAGTAATATTCCTATTGGTTGTTCGTCAATTCAAACTGAAATATAGATTACATTGGTGCTAGAGTTTTAACACGTGTAGATAGCAAATCAAACTGACTTTATTGATCATTACATAGAATTCAATTAAGATATTGTATGAAAATATTATTTTTTTCATTCTCTTATGAGAATGAAAGGATTTTTGATTGAGTAAGTTCAACAAAGTCTTTTTAGACTATCTTTCTTTATTTTTTTCCTTATATAAAAAATTTATTAATAACTCAATCAAACTTAAATTATCCACAAGAACACCAATTTTTGTTATGCTTAATATATTTAATTTGATCTGTATTTGTTTGAATTCTGCCCTTTTTTCAAGCACTTTTTTAGTCGCCAAATTGCCGGAGGCCTACGCCTTTTTGAATCCAATCGTAGATGTTATGCCCGTAATACCTCTTTTCTTTCTTCTCTTAGCCTTTGTTTGGCAAGCCGCTGTAAGTTTTCGATGAAATTCTTAATACTGTCTTAAAAAAATTCACGATTTTGATTCTTCCAACAATTCAAAAGATCAAAAAAATCTTGACGTATGAACGAACTCTCAATTCAAACATTGAATTTTTTCGGTAGCCATACTAAATCTGGATCATTTCTATATTCCTAAATTTTATACTCTTTTCCCTAAATGAAAGAACCTAATTAGATTAGAGTTCACCAAAAAAATATCTAGATGTTGATATGCAAATCTGTTTGAATCTAAAAGATTCTACTATTATCTTAATTACAAATGACTTTCTGAAACCTTTTTTTTGATTTATTGGTATCAAAATTAGATATTTGGTATAAAAATAGAGAATCTATTCTCTTTTTTTTTTTTAGTAAGATCTTGGAGATTGTGTAATGCTTACTCTCAAACTTTTTGTATACACCGTAGTTATATTCTTCGTTTCTCTCTTTATATTTGGATTCCTATCTAATGATCCAGGACGTAATCCCGGACGTGAAGAATAAAAAAGAAAGGTTTTTTATTGCTTTATTTAATTAGTGGAACTGCTCGAATTTTATTAGGATTTTATCTATTACACACCATCAAAAGGAGAAAGGGAAAGAGAGGGATTCGAACCCTCGGTACGATTAACTCGTACAATGGATTAGCAATCCAACGCTTTAGTCCACTCAGCCATCTCTCCTAATCGAAAAGGGATACTTTTTTAGGTTGCATTAAACAAAAAAAGGCTTGAAAAAGAACCTTCTGCACTTTATTCTTAAAATAAAAAGCTTTCTTTTTTTGTTTTTTTGTATAGATTTTTCTTTATATTATATATATTTTTTCATTTTCTATATTTTATTATATATACATAAAATTTCTTTTTTCTTTTTTTATTATATAAATCTATTTATCCTCTATTTATATATATATAATATATATATTACTATTATAATATATATTACTATTATATAACTGTTTTTATAGAACTTTCTCAATAATTCTAGTTACATTCAAAATTTAGATAAAGATTAGATAAAGAAAAGGCGTGAACTCGAAAGAGAAATAAATAAAACCACAATAATAGAAATAGAGAATCCTTTTTTATTTTGTCTCGGCAAAACACAAGTAAAAGATCTTTTTTATTTTAATAGCCTGGCCTGGTCAGTCCCCAGCCGGGCCTTTTTTTGTTAAAGTTAAAAAGACTCATCCGATGGATTTTTAGCCAAAAACGATTTGAAATTGAAAAAAAAAGTGGAATTGACTCCGCTTTTACTAATTTTATTAAGTCAACGCTATAATTTTCTAATTTTTTTTTCAGATTTTTTTATTTTTTATTAGACCCCCGATTACTTTGTTCGACAAAAGGTTAATTTATATACAATAATTGCATTGTAGCGGGTATAGTTTAGTGGTAAAAGTGTGATTCGGTTCTTTAATCCCTTTAATAGTTAAAGGGTCTCTCGGTTTGATTCATCTTCCGATCAAAAATTTTATTTCTTAAAAGGATTTAGTCCTTTCCCTTTCAATGAAAGATTCAAGGAAGATTATAGATTCTCGTAATTTGTATCCAAAGACTCTAATCAATTATAAATTTGGATTATGAAATTCCGAAACATAATTTTTGAATTGGATGACTATATTACAATTCAATAAGTATAACAAGAGGATCCATGGATAAAGCTAGAAAAGTTTCTTTCTAATCGTAACTAAATCTTCAGTTCTATTCATTGTTTGGTATAGAAAAAATTGAAGCAAAATAGCTATTAAACGAGAACTTTGGTTTACTAAAGACATCGACATATTATATTGTTTTAGCTCGGTAGAAACCAAATACTTTTCCTAAGGATTCCCTTAAATAGAAATAAAGAACGAAGTAACTAGAAAGATTGTTCGAGTTCGACTGATCTATCTTCTAGAAGGATCATCTAGAAAGCAAAATTTTCTGTGAAAGTACCCAGACGGAAAAAAAAGCTGACATAGATGTTATGGGTCGAATTTTTATTTCGATTTCGTTCCCGTCTTTTTTGATTTGGGAATTTCTCCATCCATCATAAAGGAGCCGAATGAAACCAAAGTTTCATGTTCGGTTTTGAATTAGAGACGTTAAAAATATAAAAATGATCGATCGACGTCGACTAAAACCCTTAGCCTTCCAAGCTAACGATGCGGGTTCGATTCCCGCTACCCGCTCTAAATTCACAATTGCCCCCTTTTTTTTATTAGAGACAAATTTCTCTATTAGAATTGTCTAATAGCAATTGTGTATTGAAGTGAATTCAATACACAATTGCTAAAAAGATTTCGCACATTCTTTTTTTTTAACAATTGGAAAGTAAAAAAAAAGCGAAAAGCGTCCATTGTCTAATGGATAGGACATAGGTCTTCTAAACCTTTTGTATAGGTTCAAATCCTATTGGACGCAATATCAATATAGATATATTGATATTTATCTATTATTTCCATTTCTATATATTATATAGAATATATTTTTCTTCTATTTCGAAAAAAGATAAAAAAGAAATAGAATAAGAAAGAAATTCTGAATGCTTTAAGATTTAATATTAAACAGATATTAGTTATATACTTCTTTCTATTATATATACTTGACTTATAGACTTCTATTTATAGAATTTCTTAAAAATTTAATTAAAATTAAAGAGTCAAATTGACTAACGAATCAAAAATAAGAACGATCCGTTTCGTTTCTTTTTTTATAATTTCTCCTGAAGTAGAAAACGTTCCAGTTGCTTTTGAATACCTTCTTTCAAAAAGCTTTCTGCTTCAGCGGTTAATGTCTTGGTCGAGGCTATGATTTCTTGAAACTGAGGTTTATTCGTT